GTAATCGACGATATTATAATATGCGGAAAAAAAAATTTTTTCTAACCTACATTCTTCAAACTCGAGGCTTTCCTGTTTCCGGGGGGTTTTCAGGAATAAATAACAGCCTAGGAGTTTAGGGGGGTAGGGGGGTTTTACACAAAAAAACCCAAGGGGGTACTCTTAGGGATCTTAGGGGAAAATATCATCTATTTATGCTCATGAAATCAATTATGCAATTCTTCAAATAAAGTCTAATTTAACTTCACTATTATACCTGCCCGCAAGAAAAATGATCACCCTTGTCAACTAACCTTCGCGCTGCACTCTGAAATGCCAGATGAAAGGAGGACAAAAAAAATAACCATGTCCATTAGAGTGGATGCCGGCATGTGGTCTCACAGAGGCAATGCACTCCACCAACAACTTATGCGAGTGTCGATGAAAGTGGGGGGAAAGATTATCAAGATATGGCCCTGAGGTAGGAACCAAATGCCAGTAATAGATCAAATTGTGCTACCCCCACAAATAATTGTCACAGACACGATCATTAAACGAGTATTCTTGCATAAACCAAATGACTTCCTTATTATAGGTTATTTCTTGCTTAAATTATAGTTGAATACTTGTCATATGTACTTATAAATTTTTAGTCAATTGTAAATTTATGTTTAAATGATTAACCAACTTTTTTAAATATTAATTAGTTGTCTTGATTAAATGTATTTAGTATATCTTAGAAATTAATTGATGGTTTAAATGTTTTATATAAATTATATTTAATAATATTTAAATGTAAATAATACATATGTAATTGAATTAATTTATAAGGGATTTTAAAGTTATGCTCAATATATCAATAAGAAATGGTTAATATAGATTATAGATTGTGTGTACATTCAAAGAATAGTTAAATTAAGAATTCTAGCTTTGGGAGCTAGGGGTGAGAGTTAAAATCTCTTTTCTTTGAGCATCGGGGGGGATTTTAACCTCCGTTGGCCAGTTTACAAGACTGGTGCTCTTGCGCTGAGCTACGGATGCAGGAAATTTTAAGGGCCTTGTTTTCAAGTCATCCTGCTAGGGGGAAAAGGGTTAGAAAGATTAAGAAGTAAAGGATTGATGCTATTTGGCCAATGATAATATAGGGGTCTTCAACAGGTATTCCTCCAATTCATGTTAAGATTATTACATCTGCAACTAGGGTTCAAAAAATTAATTGAGAGAAGGGACGAAATGTGAGTGCTTTTTGTTTGGAGGTGTGGAGCAGGGGGACAAGCATTAGTACAAGGATGGAGGCCAGTAAGGCTATAACTCCTCCAAGTTTATTTGGAATTGAGCGCAGGATTGCATATGCAAATAAAAAGTATCATTCTGGTTTAATATGAGGGGGTGTAACTAAGGGGTTTGCAGGGGTAAAGTTGTCAGGATCTCCAAGGTAGTTTGGTGAAAATAGTGCTAGGGTTGTTAAGGCAAGGATAATCATTACAAATCCAATAAGGTCTTTGTAAGAGAAGTAGGGGTGAAAGGGGATTTTATCTGTGTTAGAGTTTAACCCTGCTGGATTATTTGATCCTGTCTCGTGAAGGAATAGGAGGTGTAGGATTGTTGCTGCTAAAATCACAAATGGGAAAAGAAAGTGGAAAGCAAAGAATCGTGTGAGGGTTGCATTATCCACAGAGAATCCTCCCCAAATTCATTGTACAAGGGCATTTCCAATGTAGGGCACAGCTGACAAGAGGTTTGTAATTACTGTTGCTCCTCAAAATGATATTTGACCTCATGGGAGCACATAGCCTACAAATGCTGTTATTATGACAAGAAGGAGGAGAATGACTCCAATGTTTCAAGTCTCTTTATAGAGATAAGAGCCATAATATAGTCCTCGTCCAATATGAAGATAAATGCAGATAAAGAAGAAAGATGCTCCGTTGGCATGTAAGTTTCGGATGAGTCAGCCAAAGTTAACATCACGGCAGATATGGGCAACAGAGGAAAATGCTGTTGCAATGTCAGATGTATAGTGTATTGCAAGAAATAGTCCTGTGGCAATTTGGGCAATTAAGCATAGGCCAAGAAGGGAGCCAAAGTTTCATCAAGCAGAGATGTTTCCTGGGGCAGGAAGGTCAACAAGAGCATGATTTGCAATTTTTATCAGTGGGTGGTATTTTCGTAAGCTTGTCATTATGTTCCTGTAGTTGAATAACAACCATGGTTTTTCAAGTCATTAGTTCTAGTTAAAGTCTGGGCAGGAATTTATGATATATGTGATGTGAATTTTTATGTTGGGTGTGGTTTTGGGATTAGTGGCAGTGGCTTCAAATCCTTCTCCTTACTTTGGGGCGTTAGGGCTTGTGGTTGTTTCTGGAATGGGGTGTGGGGTTTTGTTAATGTATGGGGCATCTTTTTTGTCTTTAGTACTATTTTTAATTTATTTAGGGGGGATATTGGTTGTATTTTCTTATTCTGCTGCTTTAGCAGCTGAGCCTTACCCTGAAACACTTGGAAGCCGGATGGTGAGTGTAAATATTATTGTTTATTTAGGGGGTGTGTTTTGGGGGCTGGGGTGTTTTTGTAATGGTTGATATGGGGGAGGTTGGCCTCTCTTTGATGCAGGAGAAGGCTTTTCTGTGGTATGTTGTGATATAGGGGGAGTATCCTTGATGTATGGGTTGGGGGGCTATATGCTTGTTTTAGGGGGTTGGGTTCTATTTTTGGCCCTATTTGTGGTGTTGGAGGTGTGTCGGGGGGTTAGTTATGGTATACTTCGGGCTGTTTAAAGGTTGAAGACTATTAATGAGATTATTAATGTTAGGAAAAATGTTGCAAAGAATGTTTTTACTATGCCTTGTTGAATGTTACTTGTTGTTTTAGCTAGAGGGAGGTTGGCTGTTGATGTCATTTTTGGGCCTGTTTTTTCTAGTCAGGCTTGGTCAACTAGTTGGGAGGCAATTAGCTGTCCTATAAGAAGGCCCAGTTTTGGGGGGAGGCGATGAATAATGGTTGGAAAGAATCCTAGTAGATTAGAAAAATTATAAGGCATAATTTTAGGGGTTGGGGAAAATTGTTTTGTTGTTAAAGAGGCAAGTTCAAAGGCTAGAATAATTCCTATTAAGGTAACTAGTAGGGCTGTTAGTTTAAGGAGGGGGGGTATTGTTATTGTGGCTGTTTTTGGTAAAATAATGTTAGATGTAATAATAAGCCCAGCAGTCATGCTTCCTCAAGCAAGTCGTTTAATGGGATTAATTACTGATGGGTTATTTTCATTAATAGGGGATAGGGCATTAAATCGTGGGTGGCCTATATTTACAAAATATACTATTCGCAGGCTATAAATTGCAGTAAATGATGTTGCAATTAAGGTTAAGACTAGGGCTCAGGCATTAATGTTGGAGGTATTTAGGGTTTCAATAATAATGTCTTTTGAGTAAAACCCTGCTAAAAAGGGAGTACCTGTGAGGGCAAGGCTTCCGATTGTGAGGCATGATGTGGTGAGGGGGGCAAGATGCTGTATTCCTCCTATTTTTCGAATGTCTTGTTCATCATTTAGGCAGTGAATAATAGATCCAGCACATAAAAATAATATTGCTTTAAAAAAGGCATGTGTACAAATGTGAAGAAATGCTAGTTGAGGTTGATTTAGTCCAATTGTTACCATCATAAGTCCTAGTTGACTAGAAGTTGAGAAGGCAATAATCTTTTTTATGTCATTTTGTGTTAAAGCACATGTTGCGGTGAATAGGGTTGTCAGGGCTCCAAGGACTAGACAGATTGTTAGGGTTGTTGGAGATTTTTCTATTAGGGGACAAAATCGAATTAGTAGAAAAATTCCTGCAACAACCATGGTGCTAGAGTGTAATAAAGCAGATACAGGGGTGGGGCCTTCTATTGCAGAGGGCAGTCAAGGGTGTAGCCCTAACTGGGCAGATTTGCCTGTTGCAGCTAAAATAAGTCCTAGTGTTGGAAAAAACAGGTCAAGGTCATTTATAATAAATATCTGTTGTATTTCTCATGAATTAATGTTTGTGGCCATTCAGGCCATTGAAAAAATTAGTCCAATGTCTCCCACCCGGTTATAAAGCACTGCTTGTATTGCAGCAGTATTTGCATCTGCTCGACTATATCACCATCCAATGAGGAGAAATGATATGATCCCTACTCCTTCTCATCCAATGAAAATTTGAAACATGTTGTTGGCTGTTACAAGAATAATTATTGCAACTAGAAAGGTGAGAAGATATTTAAAGAATTTGTTTATATTTGGGTCTGAGCTTATATATCAGGATGCAAATTCTAGAATGGATCAGGTTACATAAAGGGCAATTGGGGTAAAGATTAGTGAATAGAAATCAAATTTAAAGCTTATATTGATGTTGAAGGTGTTAGTGTTTATTCAGTTTCAGTTGGTAATAACTATTTCTGTGCCTTCAGATAAAAATAAAAATAAAGGGAGTAGACTAATGAAGAATGCGATTTTAACAGAAGTTTTTACTTTTGATGTAGCTCAGGCAGGGGGTTTTGGTTGGGGGGAGAGAGTAGAGACTAGGGGAGATAAGAGTAAAATAAAAATGATTAGTAAGCTTGTAGATATAATTAAAGGTGTTTGGGATATCATAGTTTTAACTTGGATTTGCACCAAGAGTTTTTGGTTCCTAAGACCAATGGATGAGCTGTTATCCTTTTAAAGCAGGTGAGGGAGCTCTGGATTTCAACCAGAGAAACAAGGGTTAGCAGTCTTTGTTGCTTGCAAGCCTCTCTCGGTTAATAAGGGGGGTTTAACCCCTATTTTTAGAACCACAATCTAATGTTTTATTTAAACTAAATCAACAAGTAGTTCATCCTCAAATTAATTCTGGTTTAAATATAAGGAGGAGTAAGGGTAAAATGTGAAGTGTGAGCAGTAGATGTTCTCGGGAATGAGAAGGTTCTAGGGCAAGTAGGTGATAAGGGGAGGGGCCCCGTTGGGTTAATAAAAATATGTAGAGAGAATAGCTTGCTGTGATTAGGGTTCCAGTGCCTGTCAATAAAATTGTTACTCATGACCAATTTATTAGGGATGTAATAATTATTAGCTCTCCTATTAGGTTAGGGAGGGGAGGTAATGCAAGGTTGGCTAAACTTGCAATAAATCATCAGGCTGTTATCAGGGGAAAAATAATTTGTATTCCTCGGGCAAGTGCTATTGTTCGTGTGTGGGTTCGTTCATAGCTAGTGTTTGCTAGACAAAATAGTGCAGAGGAGGTGAGACCATGGGCAATTATCAGAATAATTGCTCCAGATATCCCTCATGGGGTCTGAATTAGGATGCCTCCTGCTACCAGGCCTATGTGGCCTACTGAGGAGTAGGCAATTAGGGATTTTAGGTCTGTTTGTCGTAGGCAAATAGAGCCAGTTATGATTACTCCTCATAGGGCTAAAATAATAAATGGGTAGCTAAGTTCTTTGCTTAGGGGCTCTAAAGTTGGCATAACTCGTATTATGCCATAGCCTCCTAGTTTGAGAAGTACGGCAGCAAGAACTATAGAGCCAGCGATAGGGGCTTCAACGTGTGCTTTTGGAAGCCAAAGATGAACACCATATAGTGGTATTTTAACTAAAAAGGCTATTAAGCAGCCTGCTCATCATAGCTTATCAGCAGTTGATAGTAAGGGGAAGTAAGGGGAGTAATTTAAAGTTAATATTGATAAGGTGCCTGTTGAATTTTGAAGTAGGAGGAGGGCAATTAATAGAGGGAGGGATCCTGCAAGGGTATAAAATAAAAAATATGTTCCTGCATTTAAGCGTTCTGCTTGATTTCCTCATCGTGTGATTAAAAGTAAGGTGGGGATTAGGGTTGCTTCAAATATAATATAAAATAATATAATTTCTGTTGCTGAAAATGCTAAAATTAAAAAGATTTGTAGGGAAGTAAGGATTGAGATATAGAGTTGTTGGTGGGTGGTAGGGGTATTAATTAGGTGATTTTGGCTGGCTAAAATTATAAGGGGCAGAAGTCAGCATGTGAGTACTAGTAAGGGGGAGGACAGAGAATCTAAGGCTATAAATTGGTTAATTATGGTTCAGCTGTTGGTCAGGGGATTATAAAATCATGATAGGCTTAAGAGGGCAATTATTAAGCTATGAAATAAGGCAGCTGGCCAGATATAGCTTTTAGGGGTTAATCAGGCTGTTGGAACTAGCATAATTGTTGGTATTAGGACTTTTAGCATTGTAGTAGGTTGAGGCTTTTTAGTTGGTCTGAGCCGTGTGTTCGTGCTGTAGCAACTAATAGGGATAGTCCAGCACTTGCTTCACAAGCAGAAAATGCTAGTAGGAGTATTGGGGCGGATGAGAAGTTTGTGGTATCAAGTTCTAGTGTTCAGATGGATAGGGCTAAGAATAAAGATAATATTATGGCTTCTAGGCATAGTAGTGCAGATAATAGGTGGGTGCGGTGAAAAGCAAGGCCTGCTGTTCCAATAAAAAATGAGGTAGAAAATATAAAGTGTGAGGGGGTCATTAGGTGCTTATGGAGTTTAACCATAGTCTTTTGAGTCGAAATCAAACATTTTATTTAAAATAAGCACTTATTCAGCTCATTCAAGGCCTCCTTGAAGTCATTCATAAATTAGTCCTAATGTTAGCAGAACCAGAAGAAGGGAAGCTCATGAGAATGATGTTAAAGGAGAGGGCAGTTGGTCTCCTCATGGAAGTGGAAGAAGAAGTGCAATTTCTAGATCAAATAGTAGAAATAAAATGGCAACTAAAAAAAATCGTATTGAAAAAGGAAGGCGGGCTGACCCCAAAGGGTCAAAACCACATTCATAGGGTGATATTTTTTCTTGATTTGGTAAGATTATTGGGAGCCAGAAAGAGATAATTGCTAGAATTGTTGAAATGAGTAGGGAGATTAATGTAATGGTGATAATTAAGTTCATTATCTTTCCTTGGATTTTAACCAAGATCTGGTGATTGGAAGTCACTAATATTGCTTAGTACTAGAAAGATAAGATCCTCATCAGTAGATGGAGATGTAAAGGAACAGTCATACTACATCTACAAAATGTCAGTATCAGGCAGCAGCTTCAAATCCAAAGTGATGTTCTATTGTAAAGTGAAAGTTAGTTTGTCGTATTAAGCAGACAGCCAAGAAAGATGTACCAATAATAACATGTAAGCCATGAAAGCCTGTGGCAACAAAAAAAGTAGCACCATAAACTCCTTCAGCAATTGTAAAAGGGGCTTCATAATATTCTATTGCTTGAAGAATTGTAAAATAGCATCCAAGGAAAATAGTTAAAGTTAGGGCTTGAGTTGCTTGTTTATGTTCTCCTTCTATAATACTGTGATGGGCCCATGTGACGGTTACACCAGATGCAAGTAAAACTGCTGTATTTAAAAGGGGGACAGAGAAGGGGTCAAGAGGTATGACTCCTGTTGGGGGTCAGCATCCTCCAATTTCAGGGGTGGGGGCAAGACTTGAGTGAAAAAAAGCTCAGAAAAATCCTAGAAAGAAGAATACTTCTGAGGTAATAAATAAAATTATTCCATATCGTAGGCCTTTTTGTACAGGGGGTGTGTGGTGGCCTTGGTATGTGCTTTCTCGAATGATGTCTCGTCACCATTGAAATATTGTTAGGAGAAGGAGGGCTGTGCCTAATATAATTAGGGTAATGGAGTTGAAGTGAAATCAGATGGCAAGGCCAGAAGTTATTAGAAGGGCAGCAACTGCCCCTGTAAGAGGTCAGGGGCTTGGGTCAACCATATGGTATGCATGGACTTGGTGGGTCATTAAACATTCTCCTGTAAATAAAGGCTTATAAGAAGAACAAACACATAAGCTTGAATTATTGCTACTGCTACTTCTAAAATAGTTAGTAAAATAAGGACAATTGAGGTTAAGAGGGAAATTGCGGGTAAAATAGATAATAAAACAAGGGTGGCTGTGGCAAGGAGATGAATTAAGAGGTGTCCTGCTGTTAAGTTTGCTGTCAGTCGCACTCCTAGTGCAATTGGGCGAATAAATAGGCTAATGGTTTCAATAATTACTAGGGCAGGGATTAGAGGGCCGGGGGTTCCTTCTGGAAGAAGGTGTCCTAGTGCTAATGTTGGCTGGTTGCGCATGCCAATCAGAACTGTGGCAAGCCATATTGGAATGGCTAGGCCTAGATTTATTGAAAGTTGTGTTGTGGGGGTTTGAGTATAGGGCAATAATCCCAGTATATTAATTGAAATTAAAAATAGTATTAAAGATGAAAGAAGTAGGGCTCATTTGTGGCCTCCCTGGTTGATGGGGGATATGAGTTGAATAACAAATTTTCCAATTGCTCAGTTTTGTAGGCTTAATAGACGGCTATTGACTCATCGTGGGCCGGGGTTTGGGAATAATAATCAAGGGATAATTAATGCAATTGCTATTAATGGAATTCCTAAAAGTACAGGGCTTATAAATTGGTCAAAAAGGCTAATTATCATGGTCAAAGTCAAGTGTTGGTTTTGGGGGTGTGGGTTATCTGAGGGGTGGGGTTGTTGGGAAAAGTATGATTAAGGGTTTTTGGAATAATTAAGATTACAAAAACTATTCATGAGAATATTAAAATTGAAAATCAGGGGCCAGGGTTAAGTTGTGGCATGCTACTAAGGGTGGTTGGAAGTCACCAGTTTTCAGCTTAAAAGGCTGATGCTTAAGTCCTATTAGCTTCTTAGTGATGCATTTTCAAGTATAAGTGTTGATCAGTCTTGGAAGAACTTTAGAGGGACTGCTTCAACTACAATTGGTATGAAGCTATGATTTGCACCACAAATTTCTGAGCATTGTCCATAATATACTCCAGGGCGGGAGGCAATAAATGCTGTTTGATTAAGACGTCCTGGGACTGCATCTATTTTAACTCCTAGAGCAGGCACAGCTCATGAATGTAGAACATCTTCGGCTGTAATAAGAATACGAATTGGGGCTTCTGATGGAATAGTTATTCGGTGGTCTACTTCTAAAAGTCGAAATTGACCAGGGGTAAGGTCTTGTGTTGGGACCATATAAGAGTCAAAAGTAATTTCTTGATAATCTGTATATTCGTAGCTTCAATATCATTGGTGTCCAATTGCTTTTACTGTTAGGTGAGGATTATTAATTTCATCTATAAGATATAAGATGCGTAAAGATGGTAAGGCAATTAAAATTAGAATAATAGCAGGTAAAATTGTTCAGATGATTTCAATTTCTTGAGAATCAAGGATAAATATGTTGGTTAGTTTAGTTGTTACTATTGCAACAATGATATAAAGTACAAGGGTGCTAATTAAAAACACAATTATTAAAGCATGGTCATGAAAGTGAAGTAGTTCTTCTATTACAGGTGATGCTGCATCTTGAAAGCCTAGTTGTGTGGGGTGGGCCATTGTGAGATTTGCAAGAATTTAACTTGCAATTTTGCTTTGACAAAGCAGTGTAATATATATTTTACTAAAATTTCATTAAGAAAGTGTCAGAGTGGTTATGTGTTTGGCTTGAAACCAGACTATGAGGGTTCAATTCCTTCCTTTCTCGGGAAATAAAGCTGTTGTACTTGGACAAAAGCAGGCTCTTCAAATGTGTGGTATGGGGGAGGGCAGCCATGAAGTCATTCAATATTAGTTGGGGTGAGTTCAACAGCAGATACTACTCGTTTTGCTGCAAATGCTTCTCAAATAATAAAGAGGAACATAATTACAGCTGTAAGTGAGATTAGGGATCCTAATGAGGAGACAGAGTTTCATAGGGTATATGCATCAGGGTAGTCAGAATATCGTCGTGGTATACCAGCAAGACCCAGGAAGTGTTGTGGAAAGAAGGTTAGGTTTACTCCAACAAATATTACACCAAAATGGATTTTTGATCATGTGCTGTGTAGTGTATAGCCTGAAAGCAGGGGGAATCAGTGAACAAATCCTGCTATAATTGCAAAAACAGCTCCTATTGATAAAACATAATGAAAGTGGGCTACAACATAGTAGGTATCATGAAGTATAATGTCTAAGGAAGAATTTGCTAAGACAATGCCTGTAAGGCCTCCTACAGTAAACAAAAAGATAAAGCCAAGGGCTCATAGTAGGGGGGTTTCTCATTTAATAGCTCCTCCATGAAGGGTGGCAAGTCAACTAAATACTTTTACCCCTGTTGGAATTGCAATAATTATTGTGGCAGAGGTAAAGTATGCTCGTGTGTCTACATCTATTCCTACTGTAAATATATGGTGGGCTCATACAATAAATCCTAGGAGTCCAATTGCTATTATGGCCCATACTATTCCTATATAACCAAAGGGTTCTTTTTTTCCTGAATAATAAGCAACAATATGGGAAATTATTCCAAAGCCTGGAAGAATTAAGATATATACTTCTGGGTGGCCAAAAAATCAAAATAGGTGTTGATATAGAATTGGGTCTCCTCCCCCGGCAGGGTCAAAAAAGGTTGTGTTTAGATTACGGTCTGTTAAAAGTATTGTAATACCTGCAGCCAAAACAGGAAGTGAGAGTAGTAGTAGTACTGCTGTGATTAGTACTGATCACACAAATAGTGGTGTTTGGTACTGGGAGACAGCAGGGGGTTTTATATTAATGATGGTGGTAATAAAATTGATGGCTCCAAGAATTGATGAAATACCTGCTAGATGAAGGGAGAAAATGGTTAAGTCTACAGAGGCTCCTGCATGGGCAAGATTGCTTGCTAAGGGGGGGTAGACAGTTCACCCTGTGCCTGCTCCAGCCTCAACTCCAGAGGATGCTAGAAGTAGAAGAAATGAGGGGGGAAGTAGCCAAAAGCTTATGTTGTTTATTCGGGGGAATGCTATGTCAGGGGCCCCAATTATTAAAGGCACCAGTCAATTTCCAAAGCCCCCAATTATAACTGGTATAACTATAAAGAAAATCATTACAAAAGCATGAGCTGTAACAACTACATTATAAATCTGGTCATCTCCAAGAAGGGCCCCTGGTTGACTTAGTTCTGCTCGGATTAGAAGGCTTAGGGCTGTGCCTACTATCCCAGCTCAGGCACCAAATACTAGATATAGGGTGCCAATGTCTTTATGATTTGTTGAAAAAAATCAGCGTGTGATTGCCACAGATAAAATGGCTGAATTAAGTGGTGGGTTGTAGCCCCATAAATAAAGGTTAAAGTCCTTTTTTTATCAAGCCCCGAGGTGTTCACATGTAGGATTGCAAATCCTAAGTTGTAGATTGAGTCTGCCGGGGCTTTCCCCCGCCTTTGCCGGCTGGCGGGGGAAAGTAGATTGATGCTCACTGGTTTGGGTGCTTAGCTGTTAACTAAGTTTTTGTAGGATCGAGGCCTTCCTGTCTAGTAAGGCTTTAGCTTAATTAAAGTGTCTGTTTTGCATGCAGAACATGTGGGTTAATATCCTGCAAGTCTTATCAGGGGCGGAAAGATTTTCACTTTCACTAGTGGCTTTGAAGGCCAGTGGTCTATTTATCCTAAGCTCCTATCCAAGGATTATTGCTGAAATTGCAGGGGTTAGGGGGAGTATTAATAGGGTGCTGACTGTTGTAGTTGCTAGTATAATTTTAGATGATTTGGGGCTAAGACGTCAGGGGGTGGTTCCTGAAGTGTTGTTTGGGGCACTTGTTAATGTTATAGCATATGATAGGCGTAAATAAAAATATAAACTTAGTAAGGCAGAAAGTGCAGCAATTGTGGCAATGGTTGATAAATTTTGTTTAGTTAGTTCTTGTAAAATTAGTCATTTTGATATAAACCCTGTTAGGGGGGGTAGACCTCCTAAAGATAATAGTACAAGGGGTATTGTTGTTGAGATAAGGGGGTATTTTGTTCATGAGGTTGAAAGGGTGTTGATTGTTGTTGTTTTATTAATTTTAAGGTTGATGAAAACTGTAAAAGTTATAACAATATAAATTACTAGTGTGAGAAGGGTTAGGTGGGGAAAATATTGAATAATTAATAATATTCAGCCAAGGTGTGCAATTGATGAATATGCTATAATTTTACGTAGTTGTGTTTGGTTTAGTCCCCCCCATCCTCCAACAAGGGTAGATAAAATTGCAATAATTATAATTAAAGGGGAGTCCCCTGTGGGAATTTGGATTATTAGGGCTATGGGGGCTAGTTTCTGTCATGTTGATAAAATTAGTCCTGTGGTTAGGTCTAGTCCTTGAAGAACTTCTGGTAGTCAAGTATGTAGAGGGGCAAGACCTAGTTTTATTGATAGTGCTAAAATAATTATGGTTGTTGGGATTGGGTGAGTTATAAGTTGAATGTCTCATTGTCCAGTCAATCAGGCATTGGTAAGGCTGGCAAATAGAAGGGTTGCAGCAGTTGTTGCTTGGACTAAGAAATATTTTGTTGAAGCTTCAACTGATCGGGGGTGATATTGTTGTACTATAAGGGGGATAATGGCTAAGGTATTAATCTCTAACCCTATTCATGCTACCAGTCAGTGTGAGCTAGATAGGGTAATTATGGTGCCAAAGAAAAGACTAGATAGGACCAGTAAAATAACATTAGGGCTCATCAGTAAAGGAAGGGTTTTAACCAACATGTTTGGGGTATGGGCCCAAGAGTTTATTTAGCTTACTTTACTAGGAAGTGGTGTAGGGGAAGCACAAAGAGTTTTGATCTCTTTGGTGGGGGTTCAAATCCCTTCTTTCTAGGAGTTGGAAGGGTTTTAACCTTCATTTTTCACTCTATCAAAGTGGTCCTTTTTCAGGCACAGCTCCTAAGTCTGAGGGGGAAGGCCAGCAGTGGCTGTTGATAATGCTAAATTTCAGATGATTAGGGCGAGGGCAAGGGGAAGGAAGGTTTTTCATACTAGGTGTATTAGTTGATCATATCGTATTCGGGGGTAGGAAGCACGAACTCATAGAAAAAGAATGGATAATAAAGCTGTTTTTGTTATTAGATTAATTGATGTTAATTCTGGTATTTTAGAAATTAGTGTGGAGCCTAAAAATAATACTGAGGATAGAGTATTTATTAATAAAATGTTAGCATATTCTGCTAGGAAGAAGAGGGCAAAGGGGCCACCAGCATATTCTACATTAAATCCAGAGACAAGTTCTGACTCTCCTTCAGTTAGGTCAAAGGGGGCACGATTTGTCTCGGCTAGGGTTGAAATATATCATATGGCAGCTAGGGGCCAGGCAGGGATAAGGAGTCAAATGGTCTCTTGTGAGGTGCTGAATATTTTTAGGGTAAAGCCCCCTGTTAAAATTACTGTGCTTAAAATGATTAGACCGAGACTTACTTCATATGAGATAGTTTGTGCTACTGCACGTAGTGCTCCAATTAGAGCATATTTGGAGTTTGAGGCTCAGCCAGAAGCAAGTAGAGAATAGACAGCTAGGCTTGAAAGGGCAAGGATAAATAGCAGGGCTAGGTTTAAGTCTGCTACTGGGTGAGGATTAGGTATAGGGGCTCAAAGCATTAGTGCGAGGGCAAGTGCTATTGTAGGGGCAAGTAAAAATAGTAGGGGGGAGGAGGTTGAGGGTTGTACTGGTTCTTTAATAAATAATTTAATACCATCAGCAATAGGTTGTAATAATCCATAGGGACCAACAATATTTGGGCCTTTTCGTAGTTGTATATAGCCTAAGACTTTACGCTCAAGTAAAGTTAAAAATGCAACTGCTAATAAAATAGGAATAATATATGCAAGGGGGTTAAGGATGTGGGTTAAAATTGTTGTCATAATCAAGGAGAGGATTTGAACCTCTGTTTAAAGGGCTTAGGTCTTTTGCATTCTCCGGGCTCTGCCACACTGACTTGTCTTACTCTTAGACTATTATTTTAGCCCTTTTATCTATTTAGTTGATTACAATAGTTAAGGGGGAGGCTTGCTTTAAGTATTGGCCTCTTCTTTTTGGTCCTTTCGTACTGGAAAAGAATGTTCATAGATAGAAACTGACCTGGATTTCTCCGGTCTGAACTCAGATCACGTAGGACTTTAATTGTTGAACAAACAAACCCTTAATAGCGGCTGCACCATTAGGATGTCCTGATCCAACATCGAGGTCGTAAACCCTCTTGTCGATATGGGCTCTAAAAGAGGATTGCGCTGTTATCCCCAGGGTAACTTTGTCCGTTGATCGGCTTTGCCGGATCTTCTTGGTCAGATGTTCTGAAAATTAGAGAGGTGACTCTATTTTAGAATAGTATAGCTATTTTTCCACATGGGGGATTTTTGTTTCTCCACGGTCGCCCCAACCAAAGACTAAAAGCAGGTTTTACTTTGTTAGTTCTTGTAATTAAGATGTTTTACATAAGCTGCTGTTTGTCTTAAGCTCCATGGGGTCTTCTCGTCTTATGTGGTTATCCCTGCTTCTGCACAGGGAGATCAATTTCATTGACTTGGAAAAGGAGACAGCTTGGCCCTCGTTTTGCCATTCATACGGGTCTTCATTTAAAAGACAAGTGATTACGCTACCTTTGCACGGTCAAAATACCGCGGCCGTTAAATTATATCACAGGGCAGGCAGGACCTCTTATATGGGGAGGGCAAGAGGCGATGTTTTTGGTAAACAGGCGAGGCCTGGGTTTGCCGAGTTCCTTCTTTTCCTTTTGGTCTTTCCTTTACTCTTTCCTGTGTGGGGTTAACGTTAATTTTTGGGTGGTTTTCTTGTTTATTTTTAGGGGTTGTTCATTACTCTCTTTTTGGGGACGTTAATTTTCAGAGGGGGTTCGTTCTGATATACACAAGGGAGGGGGAGAGGATCAGGGTCCTCTTATTACTCATTTTAGCATTATCTCTTCTATGGTTGCATGGAAGGGCCTATTATTTTTAGGGGTTTAAGATTTTTTATTGTTATTTAAGGTTTTTGATACTTAAGCTTTAACGCTTTTTTTTAAGGTGGCTGCTTTTAGGCCCACTGAAGTATAAGGTTTTATTTTATAGAATCTTTAGCCTTCTAAAAAATTGTATTTTTTTCAAGAGAGCTGTACCTCTCTTGACTAACTCTTTGCTTTTATCTTTAGGTCCCATTTTAGTTTTCTTTTAGAGAGGAAAGAAAGGCAAAGGCAGAACTTCTATTCTTTTTATAGGCAACCAGCTATCACTAGGCTCGGTAGGCTTATCACCACTACTTGAAGATCTTCCCACTCTTTTGCCACAGAGATGGGTTGGCCCCATGGGCTGTCTTGAAGTAGCTCGTCTAGTTTCGGGGGCTCAGACTAAAGGGCTCTTTGCCTGAAAGGTGCTGGCTAAGTCATGATGCAAAAGGTACAAGGTATAATCTTTGCTTTTTTTTTCTTTACTGGGTTTTTTCATTTCTCTTTCAGCTTTCCCTTGCGGTACTTTTTATGGCTCAGTAGTCTCTTTTTTGTCTCCCATACTTTGAGGGAAAAATGTTTTGTTTACTTTTTTTAGGGTGTTTGGGTTTATTTATGCTGTTTGTTGATGTTGTTGTTTAGGCTAGCTGTTTAGATTTCAGTGTGCCCTGAATTACACAGGGGATTTCTCAGTGTAAGGGAGATGCTATTTTATTTAGCTACACATTGGTTTTTCCAAGTGCACTTTCCAGTACCCTTACCATGTTACGACTTGCCTCCCCTTGTTTATAGAATTTTTTATATAATTATATTATTATGTTGGGGAGAGTGACGGGCGGTGTGTGCGCGCTTAAGGGCCAGTTTCAGGAAAACACTCTATTTTTTCCTTACTGCTAAATCCTCCTTCAGTTACTTATTTCAAAGTATCATTCGTGTTTACTGTGTCAGTAAATGTAGCCCATTTCTTTCCCTTACATGCGCTACACCTTGACCTGACGTTTTGGGTTTTACCAATTATGTTTACTGTAATAGCCTTCATAGGGTAAGCTGACGACGGCGGTATATAGGCAGGCTTAGCAATTAAGGGTAGGGTTTAACGGGGGTTATCGATTATAGAACAGGCTCCTCTAGGGGGGTCTTAAGCACCGCCAAGTCCTTTGGGTTTTAAGCTAGGGCTCGTAGTTCCCAGGTAAATAATAAAGTTACAAAATATTTATGTTTAAGGCTAAGCATAGTGGGGTATCTAATCCCAGTTTGTATTTTAGCTTTAGTGGTAATTTTATTTTAAAGCTACTTTTGTAAAAGGGGCTTCCTGTCTTCATGAGCGTATAACAGCATAGAAGATGTTTAGCTTTAATGAGTTGTGTTTTATCCACTTTTTACACCGTGTGGTTTCAACTTGAGCCTCTCGTATAACCGCGGTGGCTGGCACGAGGTTAACCGGCTCTCTTGGCTATAGCTAAGTCAAGTTTTCACTTATTGCTTAATGTTTATTACTGCTGAGTTCCCTTGGGGGTGTGGCTAGGCAAGGTGTTTTAGGCTGATGTTATCGTGCCTGATTCCAGCTCCTTTTTTCCTGATTAGGGGGATGTTAGGGCATTTTCACAGGGGTGCGGATACTTGCATGTATAATTTTAACCAAAGATGATACTAAAGTCAGGACCAAGCTTTTGTGCTCATGGGGCTTTCTAGGGCCCATTTTAACATCTTCAGTGTTATGCTTTAATTAAGCTACACTAGC